AATAAAGTGCCTGATAAATAGGGTTGTTTTGATAGAGCAAAATATGTGTATTTCACCTTTATTACACTTGGTAGAATTAAACTACCCCTAGAAATATCAAAAATTCCTGTACCTCTTATACTAAAGTGTAAATAGGTAAGCTAAAAAAGCTATTGGGTTCATACCCCACTTATAGAGGTTTACCCTTTTCTATTTAATATGAAATTTAAATAAAATATTGTTCGGCTCGTTCCTCGCCCTAGGAACAATGGTCGCAACATCCTCCTATTCTTGAATAGGCATATGAATAGGTTTAGAAATTAACCTCCTTTCGTTCATCCCATTAATCAGAACCTCCAAAAATATATATTCGTCCGAATCAGCCCTAAAATACTTTATTTCCCAAGTTCTAGCCTCCACAATTCTTCTTTTATCAATCATTATTTTATCAATAAAAGCCCTATTATTGATAAAAGCAAATCATCAGCCTGAATTGATTTTTAATACCTCCCTTCTCCTAAAAATGGGGGCTGCCCCCCTCCATTTTTGATTTCCAGAAGTAATAGAAGGATTAAATTGATTAAACAGATTAATTTTACTGACCTGGCAAAAAATTGCCCCTATAGTACTTCTCGCCTACTCAAGAAAAACCTTAATTCTCCTAGTTGTATTTATTATTTCTTGCATATTTGTAAGAGGAGTCATAGGACAAAACCATTTAAGACTTCGAAAAATTATAGCATATTCATCAATTAATCATATTGGATGAATAATCGGAGCAACCCTATTTTTCGAAACAATTTGAATAATTTACTTTATTATCTACATCGTAATTACCATAAACATCGTAATTATGTTCAAAAAATTAAATATTTTTTTTATAAAACAACTTATAATTTTGATAAACCATGAACCCTTATTAAAAATTTTCTTTATCTTAAATTTTTTATCCTTAGGAGGCCTTCCCCCTTTTCTAGGATTTTTCCCAAAGTGGCTCACAATTCAGGCAATAATTAATGAAAATTTTTCTTCTCTAGCCATCATCATAATTCTTACTACATTAGCAACATTGTATTTTTATATACGAATCACTTTCAGAACAATTGTTCTTTCAATAAATTCACTTATTCAAAATTACAACTTTCCAACTCACAAATTTTTCATCATAACGACTAATCTTGTAACGCTAGCAAGATTAATTTTATCAACTTTGATTTTTAATTTCTTTTAATCAAGGATTTAGGTTAAAGAAACCTGTGACCTTCAAAGTCATCATTAAAATAAAATTTTAAGCCTTAGGATAAACCCACCACCAAACTTGCAATTTGGTATCATTTTTGACTATAAGGCTGGTAAAAGAAAAATATTTCGTTAATAAGTTTACAGCTTACCGCCTACTCTCAGCCATTTTACCGAACAAATGATTATTTTCCACAAACCACAAGGACATTGGAACGCTCTATTTTCTTTTAGGAAGATGGTCTGGAATAGTAGGAACGTCCTTAAGAATTTTAATCCGTGCTGAATTAGGAAACCCTGGGTCCCTTATTGGAGATGATCAAATTTATAATGTAATTGTAACTGCCCATGCATTCATTATAATTTTTTTCATAGTAATACCCATTATAATCGGGGGATTTGGAAATTGACTTGTCCCATTAATATTAGGAGCCCCTGATATAGCATTTCCCCGAATAAACAATATAAGATTTTGACTTCTACCTCCGTCTCTCACATTCCTGCTTATAAGAAGAATGGTTGAAAGTGGGGCAGGAACAGGTTGAACTGTATATCCGCCCTTATCCTCTAATATTGCCCATAGAGGAGCTTCAGTCGATTTAGCTATTTTTAGTCTTCATCTTGCAGGAATTTCTTCTATTCTAGGAGCCGTTAATTTTATTACCACTGTAATTAATATGCGATCTACAGGAATTACTTTTGATCGAATACCTCTTTTTGTTTGAGCAGTAGTTCTAACTGCATTACTTCTCCTCTTATCTTTACCCGTCCTAGCAGGAGCCATTACAATATTACTGACAGATCGAAATATTAATACAACCTTTTTTGACCCTGCTGGAGGCGGAGACCCAATTCTTTATCAACATTTATTTTGATTTTTCGGTCATCCTGAAGTTTATATTTTAATTCTACCAGGATTTGGTATAATTTCCCACATTATCAGACAAGAAAGAAGAAAAAAAGAAACCTTTGGAACTTTAGGAATAATTTACGCAATAATAGCTATTGGTCTTTTAGGATTTATTGTATGAGCTCATCATATATTTACAGTTGGAATAGACGTTGACACTCGAGCTTATTTTACTTCAGCTACTATAATTATTGCTGTCCCTACAGGAATTAAAATTTTCAGTTGATTAGCTACTCTTCATGGAACACAAATCAATTATTCCCCCTCAATACTTTGAGCTCTGGGATTTGTATTTTTATTTACAGTTGGGGGACTAACTGGAGTAGTACTCGCTAATTCTTCAATTGATATTGTTTTGCATGATACTTATTATGTTGTTGCCCACTTCCACTACGTCTTATCTATAGGAGCTGTATTTGCAATTATAGCCGGATTTGTCCACTGATTCCCTCTTTTTACGGGATTAACTTTAAACAATAAACTTTTAAAAATCCAATTTATGGTAATATTTCTAGGAGTAAATATAACCTTTTTTCCTCAACATTTTCTTGGTCTCAGAGGAATACCCCGCCGTTATTCTGATTATCCAGATGCTTACACAACATGAAATATCATTTCCTCCATTGGATCATTAATCTCCTTAGTAAGAATTATTTTATTTTTATTTATTCTCTGAGAAGCCTTTACAGCTATACGGAAAAGATTATCCCCTTTAAGCATATCCTCTTCAATTGAATGACTTCAATTAATACCCCCCTCAGAACATAGATACTCTGAATTACCAATACTTTCAAACTTCTAATATGGCAGAATAGTGCGGTGGATTTAAACCCCATACATAAAGTGCAACTTTTTTTAGAAATTGCAACTTGAAAAATATTTCTCCTTCAAGATAGAGCTTCCCCTTTAATAGAGCAACTCTCATTTTTTCATGATCACACTTTAATAATCCTACTTATAATTACAGTTTTAGTTGGATATTTAATATCAAGCTTATTTTTCAATAAATATAATTATCGCTACCTTCTAGAAGGACAAACGATTGAAGTAATTTGAACTATTCTCCCAGCCGTTACTTTAATTTTTATTGCTCTTCCTTCTCTCCGTCTTCTTTATCTGCTTGACGAAATTAATAATCCCCTCGTTTCAATAAAATCTATTGGTCATCAGTGATACTGATCATACGAATATTCAGATTTCAAAAATATTGAATTTGATTCTTACATAATTCCCTCATCAGAATTAAAAAGATCGAACTTTCGCCTTCTAGATGTAGATAATCGTGCCGTTCTTCCCTATAATTCCCAAATCCGTCTTATAATTACTGCTGCTGATGTTCTTCACTCTTGAACTATTCCTGCTTTAAGGGTAAAAATTGATGCAACTCCAGGCCGATTAAATCAAGTAAGATTCCTCCTTAATCGAACAGGGTTATTTTTCGGTCAATGTTCTGAAATTTGTGGTGCAAATCATAGATTTATACCAATCGTTATTGAAAGAATTTCCCCCCCATTTTTTGTTAAATGAGTTTCAAAAATAAGGGAAACCTCATTAGATAGCTGAAAGTCAGTTCTGGTCTCTTAAACCACTTTATAGTAAATTAACGCCTACTTCTAATGAAAGGTTTAGTTAATCTATAACACTAATTTGTCAAGTTATAATTACCTCAGGGTAACCTTTAATTCCTCAAATAGCCCCATTAAATTGACTTACCTTAATACTTCTTTTTTCAATAATTTTAATTATAATTAGAATTATAAATTTTTCCGTTTATAATCAAATACCAAAAAACTACCTTTTGAATAAATTTCACTCTTCAAAAATTTGAAAATGATAGTAAATTTATTTTCTTCGTTTGATCCATCAACTTCTTTATATATCCCTTTTAATTGATTAAGTACACTTTTATGAATAGCCTTTATCCCATGCTCATTTTGATTAATTCCAACTCGATCCTTATCCCTCTGAAAAAAAATCCTAATTACCCTTCACAAAGAATTTAAAACCCTTCTAGGACCAAAAGCTTTAGGAAGAACTTTTATTTTTATTTCACTATTTTCCTTAATTCTTTATAATAATTTTCTAGGGTTATTCCCTTATATTTTTACTAGAACAAGACACTTAGTAATAACTTTAACCTTAGCTCTCCCATTGTGATTAAGATTCATAATTTATGGATGAATTAATAATACAATTCATATACTAGCTCACCTTGTTCCCCAAGGAACACCACCTCTTCTTATACCTTTTATAGTATGTATTGAAACAATCAGAAATATTATCCGTCCTGGAACATTAGCCGTCCGTTTAGCTGCCAATATAATTGCAGGTCACCTTTTAATAACCCTTCTTGGAAATACAGGACCATCAATACCTACATCTTTAATATTCATTTTACTTTTTACTCAAATCCTTCTTCTAATTCTTGAATCAGCAGTAGCTATTATTCAATCTTATGTATTTGCTGTTTTAAGATCTCTATATTCTAGAGAAGTAACCTAATGTCACATAAAAATCACCCCTTCCATTTAGTCGATGCGAGACCTTGACCAATTTTAGGTGCATTTGCAGCCATAATTACTATAACTGGTATTATCAAATGATTTCACTTATATAATAATAATCTTCTTATTCTTGGATTCTTAATCACAAGCTTAGTAATATTTCAATGATGACGTGATATCTCACGAGAAGGAACATTTCAAGGAATACATACCTATGTTGTCACTATAGGTTTACGATGAGGAATAATTTTATTTATTACATCAGAAGTATTTTTTTTTATTTCATTTTTTTGAGGATTCTTTCACAGAAGACTTGCTCCATCTATTGAATTAGGAATAAACTGACCTCCCAAAGGAATTAATCCTTTCAACCCTCTTCAAATTCCTCTACTTAATACTTTAATTCTTCTATCTTCAGGACTTACAGTTACCTGAGCTCACCATAGTTTAATTGAAAATAACTTTCAACAAGTTACTCAAGGTTTATCTTTAACTGTAATCTTAGGAATTTACTTTACTCTTCTTCAAGCGTATGAATACAAGGAAGCCCCCTTCACCATTGCTGATGCAGTTTATGGTTCCTCATTCTTCATAGCCACAGGATTCCATGGAATCCATGTTATTATTGGAACAACCTTTCTAGCAGTAGGACTTATTCGACACTTAAATAATCATTTCTCTTCCATTCACCACTTCGGATTTGAGGCTGCAGCCTGATATTGACATTTTGTTGATGTTGTATGATTATTTCTGTACATTTCTATCTACTGATGAGGTAGATATTTGTATAATATAATTTTAATATCCTTGACTTCCAATCAAATAATCTAGAAATAGTACAAATAATACTTATCATAATTTTAGCTGCTTGCCTTATTATTACTATCTCATTAGCTATAATAATAATTTCCTCATTACTTTCAAAAAAAACTTTCATTGATCGGGAAAAGAGATCCCCTTTCGAATGTGGTTTTGATCCAAAAAGATCCCCTCGACTACCATTTAGTCTTCAATTTTTTCTAATTGCTGTAATTTTTCTTATCTTTGATGTTGAAATTGCTCTATTAATCCCATTAATTTCAATCTTAAAAATTTCAAAAATTATATTCTTTTGAATTATTTCCTTTTTCTTCATTATTATCCTCCTAGTGGGATTATATCATGAATGAAATCAAGGAGCTCTAGAATGGGCCACTTAGGATAATAGTTAATTATAACATTTAATTTGCATTTAAAAAGTATTGATCATCAATTTATCTTAAATAAGAAGCAAACTTTTGCATTTAGTTTCGACCTAAAACCATGATGAAAACATCCTTATTTTTAATTGAAACCAAAACTGAGGTATATCACTGTTAATGATATCAATGAATTACTTTCCAATTAAAGAAGAGAGATATTCAGAATTGAGCTTCTAACTCAATATCTTAGTGGTGTAATTCCATTAGCACTTCTATTTATATAGTTTAAAAAAAACATTACACTTTCATTGTAAAATTAGAATCAACCTTATAAATACTTAAAGACTTTTTATCACCGAGATATCTTCAATATCTTGCTCTATCTTGAGCTATTTAAGTAAAATATTATTAAAACCAAAAATACAACCCATATCACTGTTAAAGATAAAAAAATTTTCAAATTATTATTATGAAAAATCTGTATAAACTTAGCCAACAAAGACAAGGAAGAATAAAAATTCTGTCTTCCAAAATACTCTGATCAACCTTGATCAACTGTTTCGTAAATTGATTTACCTCCCTTAAGAGGATAAAAATTTATCCCAAAAGTTGAAACATAAGGTATATTTCACATAGACCCAAAAAACAAGGAACTTCCTCTAAATTTTTGAGATTTTGATTTATAAGCTAAAACCATTTGAGCCAATTCATATCCTAAGTAACCCCCTAAAAATGTTACTATTATTGTTATTATTTTCATAAAAAAAGATAAGCAAATAAAATAAGGAGTAGATAAAATAATTCACCTTAATATCCTTCCTATAAAAACAACACAAAAAATAATTCCTATTATACCCTTCAATATCACCAATCCTAAATCATTAATTCTATGGAAAGTATAATAATTATAGTCACCCCTTAATACATAATACATTAATCGCAAGGTATAAGCAACTGTCAATCCAGTTGATAAATAATAAATTGTGTAAATATACACACCTAAATTCTCCATAGAAATAAATTCCAAAATCAAATCCTTTGAATAAAACCCCGATATAAAGGGTAATCCACATAATGACATATTACAAATTACAAAAAATATACAAGTCAAAGGTATTTGCTTAATTATCCCCCCCATAAATCGAATATCCTGACAATTACCTAAATTATGAATTATTGCCCCAGCACACATAAATAATAAAGCCTTAAATAAAGCGTGCGTAAGTAAATGATAAAATGCCAATACATACCCCCCTATAGATAAAATCCTTATTATTAAACCTAATTGACTTAATGTAGATAAAGCAATAATTTTCTTTAAATCATATTCATATCTAGCTCCTAAACCTGCTATAAATATAGTCAAACTAGCAATAAACAATAAAATAATTTTTACTCTTTCACCTATACAGAAATTAAAACGAATTAATAAATATACACCCGCTGTTACTAAAGTTGAAGAATGAACTAAAGAAGAAACAGGTGTGGGAGCAGCTATAGCTGCGGGTAACCAAGAAGAAAAGGGAATCTGAGCACTTTTAGTTATTCCCGCAAATAATATAAGAAATATAATAATTCCTATTTCTATTCTTCGAGATATAATATCAATAAAAAAAAAGTAATTCCACCTACCAAAATTAAATATTCAAGCAATTCTTATTAAAAAAGCCACATCTCCTAAACGATTTGTTAAAGCTGTCAATATACCAGCATTAAATGATTTCACATTCTGATAATAAATTACTAAACAATATGAAACCAAACCTAATCCATCTCACCCTAAAAGAATTCTAATTAAATTAGGTCTAAAAATCAATAATAATATAGAAGCTACAAATATAGCAACTAATATAATAAACCGATTAATTATTATATCACCACTCATATACTCAAGACTATAAAAAATAACCATAGAAGAAATAAACAAAACAAACCTTGCAAACAATAAAGATATTCAATCTAAAATAATAGATATTACAATTCTTCTTGAATTTACTCTTACTATTTCAATCTCAATAACCACCCTATAATCTAAACTTATAAAATTTAAACTTAAAAAAAATCTTAATATTCTAAATACCAAAAACCCTATAAAATAAATTAAACACACTGATATTATTTAAAGTATTACTACATCTTTGATCCCACAAATCAATATTTTAATTAAACTATTCAAATAACTCCATAATACTATAAATTCTCCTTTTATAATTAAAATATTCAAGGGAAATCAATGCAAAAATAAAAGAAGATACTCTCGAACATTCCCACCGCTAAAAGAATATAATCCCCTGAATAATTTACCATGTTGACTATAAGCGTACAAAAATAATCTATAAGCAGCTCTAAAAAAAGAAATTAAAGATAAAAAAATCATACAATAAAATCTTCAAGAAACTAATCTATTAATTAGTATAATTTCTCCTAATAAATTTAAAGAAGGAGGAGCAGCTATATTTGAAGACCTTAATAAAAATCACCATAAAGACATTCTTGGTATTAGATTAATCAAACCCTTATTTAAGTATAATCTCCGTCTTCCTAAACGTTCATAAGAAATATTTGCTAAACAAAATAAACCAGATGAACATAGACCATGAGCAACTATTATTACTAAAGAACCCCTTAATCCCCAATAATTTAATGTTATAATTCCCCCTAAAACCATTCCTATATGGGCCACAGAAGAATAAGCAATTAAAGATTTTACATCCCCTTGACGTAAACAAATTAAAGAAACAAAAAATCCCCCTACCAATCCAATCACAATAAAAATATAATTCACCTTAATCGCCAAGGGAATTATTATTTGCATTAAACGCATTAATCCATAACCCCCTAATTTTAATATTACTCCTGCTAAAATCATTGAACCCGAAACAGGAGCCTCTACATGAGCTTTGGGAAGTCATAAGTGAACAAAATATATTGGTATTTTTACTAAAAATACCATTCTTATACAAATATAAAATATAAAGAACTCCACACTTTTAAAAAAAAAGAAAAAATCTAATGAACCATGTAAATTATAGTAATAAAAAATTCTCACCATTATAGGCAATGAGGCAATTAAAGTATAAAATAATAAGTATACCCCAGCTTGAATTCGCTCAGGTTGATAACCCCATCCCACAATTAAAATTAAAGTAGGAATCAACCTAAATTCAAAAAATAAATAAAAAACAAACAAATTCATTGAAGCAAATGTACAAAACAATGAAATTAATAATAATAATAAAACTAATATATACAACTTATAGTAATAGTTACTTTTAAAAATACCTTCTCTCGCTATCACTATTAATGAACAAATTCATAATCTAAGTAAAATTATAATATATGATAATAAGTCCACCCCCAAAAAATACCTAATATTACAGTATAAACTTCCCAAAGAAATCTCAACCAAAAACAAAAAAATCAATGCCATATAAAGACATTGATTAAATCAAAACCCCGTTCCCATAAATCTTAAAGGAATTATAAATATTAAAGTAAATAAAAACTTTATCATAATAAATTAAAAGAAATTATATAATTATTCCCGTAAGTTCGTATTAATAAAACTAAAACTGATAAGCCTAAAGCTCCCTCACAAACTCTTATAGTTAAAAAAACCATTAAAAAATAAAATTCCCAATTATACTTACAAAGATATAAATATAATATTAAAAACAAAGCCACCACTACAAATTCCAATCTTAAAAGTATTAAAAGTAAATGCTTACGATTTAAACAAAAAGAAAGTAAACCTATAAAATATATAAAAAAAGACATTCCTACTAAAATTGACATTTGTTTTAATAATTTAATAAAAAATATTGGTCTTGTAAACCAAAAATAAGGTATTCTTTTAAAACTCAGGAAGGAAACAACTTCATCATTAATCTCCAAAATTAATATTTTTATAAACTACTTCCTGAACTTATGATAATAATTTTTATTACCTCTATTATACCAGCAATTTTTCTTCCCCTCATAAATCACCCTCTCTCTCTTGGACTTCTTCTCCTTATTCAATCAACTCTAATTGCTTTAATCTCAGGATGAATAAATATCACTTTTTGATATTCTTACATTCTTCTCCTTATTATAATTGGAGGAATACTTGTTCTATTTCTCTATATGACAAGTGTAGCCTCAAATGAAAAATTTAAATTCTCCCTACCCCTTCTATTTATTTTTACACTTCTAATACTAATCTTAATTCCCTCAAACTTTATAGATCAATGATTCACGAGCTCTAAAATCTTAATTTCTGAAAACATCTTCTTTACATTCTCTCTTTTATCTTTAAATAAATTTTTAAATTTCCCAGCAATTATAATTTCAGTTATATTAATTATTTACTTATTAATCACATTAATTGTCGTAATCTCAATCTCAAAATTTAAACAAGGACCGCTTCGAAACTACAACTAATGAAAATACCAATTCGAAAAATCTCCCCAATAACTAAAATTATTAATAATTCCCTAATTGATTTGCCCTCACCTTCTAATATTTCCGCATGATGAAATTTCGGATCTCTTTTAGGCCTTTGCTTGGGAATTCAAATCATTACAGGAGTATTTTTAGCCATACATTTCACAGCTAATATTGACTTAGCATTCAATAGAGTAATTCATATTTCACGAGATGTAAACTACGGATGACTAATCCGAGCAATCCACGCAAACGGAGCGTCCTTCTTCTTTATTTGTCTTTATCTTCATATTGGACGAGGACTATATTATAGATCTTATAATCTAGAGCTAACTTGAATTGTTGGGGTATTAATTTTATTTTGCGTAATAGCTACAGCATTTTTAGGTTATGTTTTGCCTTGAGGTCAAATATCATTTTGAGGAGCTACCGTAATTACAAATTTACTTTCTGCAATTCCATATATTGGATCCCTAATTGTTCAATGACTATGGGGTGGATTCGCTGTAGATAACGCAACTTTAACCCGATTTTTTGCTCTCCATTTTCTTCTTCCCTTTATTGTTGCGGCTCTTGTAATAATCCATCTCCTTTTTCTTCACCAAACAGGATCTAATAATCCCTTAGGCACCAACAGAAATATTGATAAAATTCCATTTCACCCTTATTTCTCATACAAAGACATTTTTGGCTATATTATTATAACCTTTATTCTCATATCCCTTGTTTTAGTCAATCCTTATTTACTAGGAGATCCAGAAAATTTTATTCCAGCTAATCCCCTAGTTACCCCTGTACACATTCAACCTGAATGATATTTTTTATTTGCATACGCAATCCTTCGATCCATTCCAAATAAATTAGGCGGAGTAATTGCCCTAGTTATATCCATTTTAATCCTCCTAATTGTACCTTTTATTAATTTTAAAAAAATACAAAGAACCCAATTCTACCCGTTTAATAAAACCCTTTTCTGATCATTTGTCACAATTGTAATTCTCCTTACCTGAATCGGTGCCCGCCCTGTAGAAGATCCTTATATTCTTGTAGGACAAATTCTCACAATCATATACTTCTCCTACTTCGTAATCAACCCTTTAATTCACATTTTATGAGATAAAATAATTTTTAAAAATTAGTTAATGAACTTGTATAAGTATATATTTTGAAAATATAAAAAAGAGTTAAATCTCTATTAACTTTCACTACTAAATTTCATTCACTAAATCATCCCGATGAAGATAAAAATCTTCATTCCAAGGAAAAATAAAAAATAATTTAATGTCAAAGGCAAATACCTCTTCCACGCCAGATACATCAACTTATCATAGCGGAAACGAGGAAGAGTACCCCGAACCCATACTCATAAAAAAGACATAAATCCTAATAAAAAGAAAATTAATAAACTCAAGAAATTACCTCCCAAAAACAATAAACAGCATATTATTCTTATAAATAAAATTCTTGAATATTCAGCTAAAAAAATTAATGCAAATCCCCCTCCTCTATATTCAACATTAAATCCTGAAACTAACTCCGATTCCCCCTCTGCAAAATCAAAAGGAGTCCGATTTGTTTCAGCTAAACTCGAAACAAATCAAACCATACAAAGAGGAAGCCTAATTACAAGAAATCACATCTTACTTTGATAAATTTTTAAATCTACTAAATTTAACCTCATAATCAAAATCAAAAAGGATAGTAAAGTTAAAGCCAACCTTACTTCATAGGAAATAGTTTGAGCAACCGCTCGTATACTCCCTAATATTGAATAATTAGAATTAGAAGATCACCCTGCCAACATTACTGTATAAACTCTTAAACTTGCACAACATAAAAAATATAAAATTCCTAAACCAAAACTAAAAAATCCCCTAAATAATGGAATACAAAGCCAAACCAATAAAGAAAGAAATAAATTAAAAACAGGGGAAATATAATATAAATTATAATTTGATATAAAAGGATAAATTTGTTCCTTACTAAAAAGCTTAATAGCATCTCTAAAGGGTTGGGGAATTCCTAAAAACCCAACCTTATTAGGACCTTTACGTAATTGAATATATCCTAAGACTTTACGCTCTAAGAGAGTTAAAAACGCCACCCCTACGAGAACACAAATAATTAAAATAATTACACCATAAAGTAAAAATACCAAATCCAAAATAAATATTATTGCCTGTATTAACTATACATACGTAAATTCTAAATTTAATGCACTTTTCTGCCAAAGCAATAATTATATTCAAAAAATAATTTATTAAATTAATACTTGGTCCTTTCGTACTAAAATATTAAATTTATTTAAAGATAGAAACCAACCTGGCTCACGCCGGTTTAAACTCAGATCATGTAAAATTTTAAAAGTCGAACAGACTTAACTTTAAAGCCCCTACACCAAAAGTTTATTTTAATCCAACATCGAGGTCGCAAACTAATTTATCAATAAGAACTCTCCAAACTAATTACGCTGTTATCCCTAAGGTAATTTTTTCTTTTAATCGTAAAAAACGGATCACAAAAATACGCATAAGTACAAAATTTTAAAAAAAGTTTATCAAATTTTTCCATCACCCCAACAAAATAAGATTAATTAAGCTATAATAATTAAACCAAAAATACAACCTTCTTAAACTTATAAAATTCTATAGGGTCTTCTCGTCCCTTAAAAATATTTAAGCTTTCTTACTAAAAAATAAAATTCTAAAACCATTTAATTGAGACAGTAATTTTCTTGTTTAACCGTTCATTCAAGCTTTCAATTAAAAAACTAATGATTATGCTACCTTTGCACGGTCAAAGTACCGCGGCCATTTAATATTAATCATTGGGCAGGCCGGACCTTAAATTATTGCCAAAAGGCCATGTTTTTAATAAACAGGCAGAAAATATATTTGCCGAGTTTCTTAATTAAAACTCTCATAAATTAAATTCTTAAACATTAAATTATACTTATTTTATCATTATTGCTTAAAAACTTCAATTAAATTTAATATTCTAATAAAAAATCTAAAAACCAATAAATTACTTATTCCAAAATCTTGATATAAAACACTACAAAAAATGAAAACTTCTATTCCTACTCAACTTTGATAAACCTATATTTTTAAAAATCTACTTAAAAGCTTATCCCCTTAAATATTACTTAATTTCTTGATAAATTTGATATTCAAAACCTCTAGAAATCAGCTTAATTAAATTAATTTCTTAAAAAACTAGATATATTTAAAACCGACTAACGTCTAATATCAAAGAAAATATTTTAAATAATTGTTCAACATTAAAATATATAAATTCTTAGCTCTTATAAATTCGAGAAAACTTAAAATCTAAACTAATTTTTAATAAACCCTGATACAAAAGGTACCGTAAATAAAACTTTCTTTTACCAATTTTATATTATTCCTTCACTGTACTATTAATCTATAACTTTAAAAATTTTTTCTAATTAATTACTCAAACATTTAATTCCTTTTAAAAACCTTTTACAAATAAAATATTTTATATCAAATTAAACTGAATTTCACAGTCATCTTTTTAATGTAAATAAAATGCTTATCTTTAAAGCTTTAATTTGCTTTCTAGGTACACCTTCCGGTACACCTACTTTGTTACGACTTATCCTACCTTGTGGTAGGAGCGACGGGCGATATGTGCATATTTTAGAGCTTCAATCAAATTAATTAAATAATCATTTTTACTATCAAATCCAATTTATTGTAAGAATTTCACCTCTCAAACCAAAAATACTTTTATTGTAACCCATCTCCCCTTATCCGTAAACTGCACCTTGATCTGATTTAAATTAAAATTTTAAATATTGAATATTTAACTTTTTAAAGATATTCAAATAACGACGATATACAAACTTAAAGAATAAGTATAATTAATCGTGGATTATCAATTACAGGACAGGTTCCTCTGAATAGACTAAAACACCGCCAAATTTTTTAAATTTCAAGAACACTAATACTCCTCAGGAGTTCAATTTACACTTTTAATAATAGGGTATCTAATCCTAGTTTATACCAAAAATCTAATAATATTTCATTAAAAAATAAATTAAACCAATTATAAAATTTCACCTTATATAATTAATCATAATTTCCTATTAAAAGATAATTATCACCCAAGCCCAATTAAGAAGCATATCATGTTTAACCGCAACTGCTGGCACAAGATTTGTCTATACTTATATAAATATCTAATTCTAAACTTCCTTAATCATTAAATCTATTTACTGTTAAATAATCCTTTTTAAAATAAAATTTACATGTAAAATTATTAAAAACCAAATTTTCAAGCCACAATAAAACTTTAAATTTATGCACAACGTAAGTAACAACTCATTACTTACATTTCACTTTAAAAATTTTTCCTTTCAGAAAATTACCTTTAAAAAAAACTTAATAATTAATTTCCCTTTCTTAATTTTTCTTAATCACAAAACACCTTTTATAATTTCAAAAATACCTATTAATTAGAAAATTACCTTAAAAAAGAATTCAGCAATTAATTTTTTTTTTAACTTTTCTGATCATAAAACGCCTTAAAATAATCTCAAAAATTGAAATTTTCTTACCAAAATTTTTCTCATCAAGAAAATACCTTGAAAATTTTCCAACTTTCAAAATTTTTAAAAATTTTTACAAAAATATCATTTCCCTTAATCAGGGATTTACCTTAAAACCCCTAAAAAACGTGACAAACTTGCCTCAATTTTTGCATTTTTTTCGGACCCAATTTTTCACCTAATCAAGAAATTACCTTAAAATCGTTTTTAAAATTCCCAATTTTTGAAATTTGCCAAAATCACCCCCCTCAAATTTTTAGCCTTGATTGGAAAAAAGCCTTAAAATTTTTTATTTTTTTTTTTTTAAAAAAAAATACCTATTAATTGGAAAATTACCTTAAAAAAGAATTCGGCAATTAATTTTTTTTTTAACTTTTCTGATCATAAAACACCTTAAAATAATCTTTTCCCAGCCTAAGACAACAAAATTACAACTTTATACCCCATTGTATTATTCCCCTTAATGAAACAGCGCTCATGACTAAAAAATAAAAAACTTTAAGGCACAGGTAAAACCCTGGTTAATTAATCTTAATTCCATATTCTTAATCCCATTAAATGTAAAATTTTACTTGATTTGTCTTCTCTGCCCTACCATACTATTACCCTTAATAAAGCTAGGTCCCATACCCAGAAAATAAAAACCTTAAAGATTTAGGTTCCAAATATCGCTATCTTAAAACTTACCCTAGCCTAAAACAACAAAATTACAACTTTATACCCCATTGTATTATTCCCCTTAATGAAACAGCGCTCATGACTAAAAAATAAAAAACTTTAAGGCACAGGTAAAACCCTAGTTAATTAATCTTAATTCCATATTTTTAATCCCATTAAACGTAAAATTTTACGATTTATTCCTCTCTGCCCTATCATACTATTACCCTTAATGAAGCTAGGTCCCATACCCAGAAAATAAAAACCTTGGAGATTTAGGTACCAAATCTCGCTATCTTAAAACTTGCCCTAGCCTAAGACAACAAAATTACAACCTTATACCCCATTGTATTATTCCCTTTAATGAAACAGCGCTCATGACTAAAAAATAAAAAACTTTAAGGCACAGGTAAAACCCTAGTTAATTAATCTTAATTCCATATTTTTAATCCCATTAAATGTAAAATTTTACGATTTATTCCTCTTTGCCCTATCATACTATTACTCTTAATGAAGCTAGGTCCCATACCCAGAAAATAAAAACCTTGGAGATTTAGGTACCAAATCTCGCTATCTTAAAACTTGCCCTTGCCTAAGACAACAAAATTACAACTTTATACCCCATTGTATTATTCCCTTTAATGAAACAGCGCTCATGACTAAGAAATAAAAAACTTTAAGGCACAGGTAAAACCCTAGTTGATTAATCTTAATTCCATATTTTTAATCCCATTAAATGTAAAATTTTACGATTTATTCCTCTTTGCCCTATCATACTATTACCCTTAATGAAGCTAGGTCCCATACCCAGAAAATAAAAACCTTGGAGATTTAGGTTCCAAATCTCGCTATCTTAAAACTTGCCCTAGCCTAAGACAACAAAATTACAACCTTATACCCCATTGTATTATTCCCCTTAATGAAACAGCGCTCATGACTAAGAAATAAAAAACTTTAAGGCACAGGTAAAACCCTAGTTAATTAATCTTAATTCCATATTTTTAATCCCATTAAATGTAAAATTTTACGATTTATTCCTCTCTGCCCTATCATACTATTACCCTTAATAAAACTAGGTCCCATACCCAGAAAATAAAAACCTTGGAGATTTAGGTACCAAATCTCGCTATCTTAAAACTTGCCCTAGCCTAAGACAACAAAATTACAACCTTATACCCCATTGTATTATTCCCTTTAATGAAACAGCGCTCATGACTAAAAAATAAAAAACTTTAAGGCACAGGTAAAACCCTGGTTAATTAATCTTAATTCCATATTTTTAATCCCATTAAATGTAAAATTTTACGATTTATTCCTCTTTGCCCTATCATACTATTACCCTTAATGAAGCTAGGTCCCATACCCAGAAAATAAAAACCTTGGAGATTTAGGTACCAAATCTCGCTATCTTAAAACTTGCCCTAGCCTAAGACAACAAAATTACAACTTTATACCCCATTGTATTATTCCCTTTAATGAAACAGCGCTCATGACTAAAAAATAAAAAACTTTAAGGCACAGGTAAAACCCTAGTTGATTAATCTTAATTCCATATTTTTAATCCCATTAAATGTAAAATTTTACGATTTATTCCTCTCTGCCCTATCATACTATTACCCTTAATGAAGCTAGGTCCCATACCCAGAAAATAAAAACCTTGGAGATTTAGGTACCAAATCTCGCTATCTTAAAACTTGCCCTAGCCTAAGACAACAAAATTACAACTTTATACCCCATTGTATTATTCCCCTTAATGAAACAGCGCTCATGACTAAGAAATAAAAAACTTTAAGGCACAGGTAAAACCCTAGTTGATTAATCTTAATTCCATATTTTTAATCCCATTAAATGTAAAATTTTACGATTTATCCTCTCTGCCTCTCATACTATTACCCTTAATGAAGCTAGGTCCCATACCCAGAAAATAAAAACCTTGGAGATTTAGGTACCAAATCTCGCTATCTTAAAACTTGCCCTAGCCTAAGACAACAAAATTACAACTTTATACCCCATTGTATTATTCCCTTTAATGAAACAGCGCTCATGACTAAGAAATAAAAAACTTTAAGGCACAGGTAAAACCCTAGTTGATTAATCTTAATTCCATATTTTTAATCCCATTAAATGTAAAATTTTACGATTTATTCCTCTCTGCCCTATCATACTATTACCCTTAATGAAGCTAGGTCCCATACCCAGAAAATAAAAACCTTGGAGATTTAAGTACCAAATCTCGCTATCTTAAAACTTGCCCTAGCCTAAGACAACAAAATTACAACTTTATACCCCATTGTATTATTCCCCTTAATGAAACAGCGCTCATGACTAAGAAATAAAAAACTTTAAGGCACAGGTAAAACCCTAGTTAATTAATCTTAATTCCATATTTTTAATCCCATTAAATGTAAAATTTTACGATTTATTCCTCTCTGCCCTATCATACTATTACCCTTAATGAAACTAGGTCCCATACCCAGAAAATAAAAACCTTGGAGATTTAAGTACCAAATCTCGCTATCTTAAAACTTGCCCTAGCCTAAGACAACAAAATTACAACTTTATACCCCATTGTATTATTCCCCTTAATGAAACAGCGCTCATGCCCAATTTTCTAAATTTTTCCAAATTACATTCGTCAAATTTTATCCCTAATCAAGAAAATACCTTAGAAAGTGCCCAATTTTCTAAATTTTTCCAAATTACATTCGTCAAATTTTATCCCTAATCAAGAAAATACCTTAGAAAGTGCCCAATTTTCTAAATTTTTCCAAATTACATTCGTCAAATTTTACCCCTAATCAAGAAAATACCTTAGAAAGTGCCCAATTTTCTAAATTTTTCCAAATTACATTCGTCAAATTTTACCCCTAATCAAGAAAATACCTTAGAAAGTGCCCAATTTTCTAAATTTTTTCAAATTACATTCGTCAAATTTTACCCCTAATCAAGAAAATACCTTAGAAAGTGCCCAATTTTCTAAATTTTTCCAAACCCTAATTTTTAAAATTTGACCCCCTAAGCCACTTTTTAGAAATTCTACTAAATTTATGATGTAGATCTAATTTTCCCTTACTTACAAAATTTTTCCCCCCCTCCAAATTTTTTTTTTTTCTAAAAAATTCGGAAAAATCATCACCTTTTTTAAAATTTTTCCCCTTTGCTCAAATTACTTATACCTTTAACTCCTTTCACTATAAAACTTTCTACTCAACAGAATGTTAACTAACTATGCATAATTTTTAGACTACTTCGCGTTAAAATTAATGCGCCTCAAATTTTAAAAATTAAAGAGGAAAAATTCAATTTTTCCTCTTTTGACTCCAAATCGCCTATAATAGATTTTAATCTATATTGTAAAATAACATTTATTAATAAGGCTACCTTATACATAATGGTATAATCCTCAATCTATTAGTATAATTTATCGTATAAAATATATATTCCTCTATAAAGTAAGGAAGTTTTTTTTTTTTTAGTTGAATTTTCAATATTCATTTAAAATATTTTCTTTAATTATATAAAGGTTTACGATTAACTATAAGTTAAATACAAGCATTTATAAGCATATATTCCTATTTATATAAATATTAATAGATAATATATATATATAAATATATTATTGATTTATATATTATATAAATGATAACTTACATTGTATATTAAACCTTTTTATATTCTCTCTTAAGGATTTTTTTCTTATACTCCTGTCTAAACAAGTGTAGATAATTCAAATTGTAATATATATAGTAAATAACTGTTTATTTAGAAAACTTAAATTTTTATAATCCAATGTATCCTACAGAAATTTATAGTGTTATTTAAATACAATTATATATATATATATAAATCCTTATTATATATATATATATTTATATATGGTTAATCCATAAATCATTTATAAGAAGATTTTTTTCATCTGGATTTACCCCCAAAATTATTCTTTTTATCTTCATTTTGCCTTAAAGTAATAAAAAATAGGGAAAAAAAAACGTGCAAAAAAGTGTAAAAAACCGTGCAAAAAAATGCAAAAAATTGCAATTTTTGGGATTTTTTTTTCACCTCAAGGAGTCCTTACATCAAAAATCTTTTTAAGTGAACGTCAAATCAGTAATTACATTTTTTAACATTTTTTTTCATTTTTTTTTAACTTATCACTTTAGTAAAACTTCCCTTCCCAAAATTTTTCCAACCCCGCATGATGTTACAAAAATTATATTTAAATAGAAAAGTTTTATTTTACATAGATGAAAAAGGAAAAAAAAAAAAAACCTTAATTCTCCGCTCATGAAAAGGCCTTCATAAAGATGCAGGCGTACAAATTGAATTCCCCCCTTAATTGTTTGAA